CGAGGTCCGGTATACGAACCCACACGAAGAGTAGTGATTTAACTCTAAGAGAAAGGTCTAATGATCTCGATGTAACTCAAAAATACAGGCATTTGTGGGTTCAATGCGAAAATTGTTATGAATTAAATTATAAGAAATTTTTGAAATCAAAAACAAGTATTTGTGAACAATGTGGATATCATTTGAAAATGAGTAGTTCAGATAGAATCGAACTTTCGATCGATCCCGGTACTTGGCATCCTATGGATGAAGACATGGTCTCTCTGGATCCCATTGGATTTCATTCGGAGGAGGAGCCTTATAAAGATCGTATTGATTCTTATCAAAGAAAGACAGGATTAACTGAGGCTGTTCAAACAGGCATAGGTCAACTAAATGGTATTCCCGTAGCAATTGGGGTTATGGATTTTCAGTTTATGGGGGGTAGTATGGGATCCGTAGTCGGGGAGAAAATCACCCGTTTGGTTGAGTACGCTACCGATCAATTTCTACCTCTTATTATAGTGTGCGCTTCCGGGGGGGCACGCATGCAAGAAGGAAGTTTGAGCTTGATGCAAATGGCTAAAATATCGTCTGCTTTATATGATTATCAATCAAATAAAAAGTTATTTTATGTATCAATCCTTACATCTCCTACTACTGGTGGGGTAACAGCTAGTTTTGGTATGTTGGGAGATATCATTATTGCTGAACCCAATTCCTATATTGCATTTGCGGGTAAAAGAGTAATTGAACAAACATTGAATAAAACAGTACCTGAAGGTTCACAAGCGGCTGAATATTTATTCCAGAAGGGCTTATTTGACTTAATTGTACCACGTAATCCTTTAAAAAGCGTTCTGAGTGAGTTATTTAAGCTCCACGCTTTCTTTCCTTTGAATTAAAATTCAATCAAGTAGAGCACACAAAATTCAATTAGTTTATTTGTAGCAAACAAGTAGTTAGTTTATAAGAATCAAAGTAAATAAGAATGGAGTTTTCTTTGATGACCTAAGATCTAATTGTAGAAAGAATAAAAAGTTGCGGATAACTCTTTTTTTTACCTAGAATCCCGATTACTAATTAAGAAGTCTCTATCAACAAGATAAAAGAGTGAATTCTTCCTTTCGTGAAATTAGGCAAATAAAATGAATTTCGTCTTATGTCTTATGTATATAATCAAATAGAGAAAAGATAGATATATAGTTTTTTATCTTTCTCTATCTCCCGAAAATCCCATTTTCACTAAAAATTCCTGTTGGGTCGCATTCTAACGAATCTTTCGATAATCTGTAAGAAACTCTTTCTTTATTAAAAATTCGAAGACAAGAACAAAAGACAAAGAAATGAAGAAAAATAATAAAGTGAATTATAATACATATCTTTCATGTAGAAAGATGAATAAGTCCATTTATTTAGTTCTACATTCCTTGGACTTATTCTATATACTCACTTAGATATATAGATACTTATTTCTATACTAAGAATTTGAAATTTAATTAATTAATAATAATTACAATTCTTAATTATAATTATTATAAGATATTTATTTTTTATAAAAAATAAATAATAGCAGGTACAAATAGTAAATCGAGGTACCCATTTTATGACAACTTTCAATTTCCCCTCTATTTTTGTGCCTTTAGTAGGCCTAGTATTTCCGGCAATTGCAATGGCTTCTTTATCTCTTCATGTTCAAAAAAACAAGATTGTTTAGATCTGATGGGACCCAATCTCATCCGTTTTTTTTTCAAAACTTAGACTTGTAGCATAACACAGATATCTATTTCGAAAAATATGGTCTAACGTGTAATTTCCGCCGAACATAAAGGAAAAAGTTCTTATGCCTGCAGAAAAGGATCTATGGGTAAATGAATTCTAGCTAGTTTCAAATAGATCAGGATCGCTGGATGGCTAAAATGTAAAGTCGGTGGATCTATAGGTATATCAATATGTATAGTGGGCTCATATGAAGGGTATGTTATTATTTTAGATCTAACCAATTTGATGAATTACTCCTAAAGGTTCACATCAAACTAGTGCTAGTTCACATCAAACTAGTGCTAGTTGATGAGAGTTACTTCGGAAACAAAAAAAAGTAAAGTCAAATTCATTTGGGGTATTCTCTCAATTCCAATAAAATGCAATCAGATCAAGTATGAGTTGGCGATCAGAAGATATATGGATAGAACTTATAACGGGGTCTCGAAAACTAAGTAATTTATGCTGGGCCCTTATCCTTTTTTTAGGTTCATTAGGATTCTTATTGGTTGGAACTTCCAGTTATCTTGGTAGAAATTTGATATCTTTTTTTCCGTCTCAGCAAATCATTTTTTTTCCACAAGGGATCGTGATGTCTTTCTACGGGATCGCGGGTCTCTTTATTAGTTCCTATTTGTGGTGCACAATTTCCTGGAATGTAGGTAGTGGTTATGATCGATTCGATAGAAAGGAAGGGATAGTGTGTATTTTTCGTTGGGGATTTCCTGGAAAAAATCGTCGCATATTCCTCCGATTCCTT